TTAATGTGCTAAATTTTCCTATTCTAGTTTTTCTTCTTTTTGTGCTATCATTCAATTATAGATTCATTGGAAATTCTCAAATTGGAGGGTACTTGTTTCTTGTTATTTGTGATGAACTGAACCAATAATCTGAATTCAAATGAAAATAATTTCGAATTATGCACTTTGTACCGCGCACATATCTTACAGATACTCTATAGGTTCGCTTAAGAGAGAATGAAGAAATAGAATAGGAAAAAAACTAACAAAAAAAAGAAAAATATACGATTTCATTTCGACTCTATCTAAGATTCATCGTGGATATTCCTATCCATCAACTTATTAAGAATAGACTTTTGCTTGGTTGGGTCTCTCAACCAACTAATTGAACCTTTCAATTCTGTATTGCATAGACATATATGTATCAAGTCGTAACGTTCTTCTTGATCTTGAAGAAGAACAGACAGAGTAGAGTAGGAACAAAAGAAAAAAGACGAGAATATAATTTTCAGATTTTATATATGAGAGAATATGGATACTTTTTATCCTCTTTCTAAAAATCTAGAAATTTTCGTCAGCGATTTTTAAATTGAAATGTAATATAATACAAAGGATAACATGAGAGTTACAGATACTTCGATGGCTAAGTATGGATGCTAATCGATACTATTAATGAATATGGATATGGATTCATAAATATCAAAAATGTGGATGTCGATCCATATCCATTATGTTGGATATATGAATGTATTTGGTCAATAGATACTCATCCAAATGAATTATGTGCCAGGAACCAGATTTGAACTGGTGACACGAGGATTTTCAGTCCTCTGCTCTACCAGCTGAGCTATCCCGACTATTATTTTACTTAATATATCATCCTCGTTTTATGATATGACTTCGTTCTATGTCAATTCAAAAATGAATTGATCTTACTTTGTGTGTACCTTATATAACACCAAACCCAACTTGGGTTAATACAAAAAAATATACACTCGGGTACATAACTTTGTGAAAGAAAAAAACGAATAAGAAAGAAAAAAATTTGGAACCACTAACAAATAAAACGACTAATAATGATATCCTTATATCAAATATCAAAAAAAACGAAAAAAAAATAGGATAAAGCATTAACGAGTCAAATGTTTTTTTGGGGATAGAGGGACTTGAACCCTCACGATTTCTAAAGTCGACGGATTTTCCTCTTACTTTAAATTTCATTGTTGTCACTATTGACATGTAGAATGGGACTCTATCTTTATTCTCGTGCGATTAATCCGTTTTTTTTTTTCAAAAGATTTCTCAGATCCTGGAGTAAATTGATTTATAAATGATGGAATCAATGAGGATTCGATTCTTTCTGCCAGTTAATACAATCGATTCACATCACAAGAATTCTTTCATTTTGCATATAATCATCAATATAGACTCGCAGCGTCTTAATCCAGTTTGGATAGCGTTCAGTACATATATCTATGTATATGGGCCCCCCCCTTTTTTTGAGTTTCGATAGAAGGATTCCTTTACCAACTTAACGCGGTAAACGCTATTCGTTAGAACATCTCCCATCGAGTCTCTGCACCTATCCTATTCTTTTTGTATTCTCGCTTTATGAACTGCTGTTGGTTTTCTAAAACAGGATTTGGCTCAGGATTGCCCCATCTTTAATTCCAGGGTTTCTCTGAATTTGAAAGTTTTCACTTCGTATGTTTCCATACCAAGGCTCAATCCAATTAAGTCCGTAGCGTCTACCAATTTCGCCATATCCCCCTATTTTATACTATGCTGAAATCGAAGCGGTGTATTTTTTTTCAATACGAATTTCATTAAATACCGCTTGATTGGATTTCTATTTATATGTAAACCAAAACTCTATAAACTAAAAAGGTGGGTCTTGTTGTTTGAATTTATTGCCTATTTTGTTTAATGTCTATTGGATACCCAAGGCCGACACCCACATTTGATACAACCCAAAATGATTCTATCATTTCTGTTTATGCAATTCAATAGAAATTGATACATGTCATAATATATATATGCTTCTCTTATTATCATTATTTTTTTTTGATGCATTTGAAATACTTGAACGGTCGATTCTTTTTTTGTCTTTAACTTCCGAGAAAATAACTCAAAAAAGGTATTTGATACAATATCAATCATTTTGTATCTAGTTATTCAAAATATTAATCATTGATTATAGCTAAAACGAAACTAATTATTTCAGTAATTTTGAAATTTTTTATTAGAAATATTTGAATTAGTTAGCATTTTGAATTCTTTAGAATTCCTAGAATTCTAATACATTAACATTTTCAAATACCTTATTGAAAGAAGTTTACGTTAAGTGTTGAGAAACAGAAAATGGATATCCATTTTATATCACTCAAATTTATTAATATAATAATTAGAATTTAGAATAAATAATCTAATTACTGATTATTATTTTCTAGAATATTGATCAATATCAAAAAATCGAAATCTATAGCTATTGCTATTATGAATAGCTAATACTGATTAATTCATATTAATCGAAAAAAAAAGATCCTATTCGTTTACGATGCATACACAATTTTTGCTCTATTTGAGCCCGCTTAGCTCAGAGGTTAGAGCATCGCATTTGTAATGCGATGGTCATCGGTTCGATTCCGATAGCCGGCTTTTGTCTATTTGTTTTGATTTTCACATGATTGAGAGTGTATTTTTGAAATCAAAGAACATTGAAATGGCTTTTTCCCTTTTTTCCAAGGGTTGCCGACCTATTATATGCCCCATTTCAATTAGCAAAAAAACAGTAAGAATTCGGTTTCGGCAGAACAAAAAGAGGATTATTTTTTTTTCTAATAAATTTCTATTTATATTGATATGATATAGAAATCAATATAGAAAGAAAATGATTTCTATACATCTCTATACATAAATCAAAAATGGTAATTCTATTACTCCAATTCAATCCATTTCTTAATTCTTTTTAGGACAATACTTCATTGTATTATTATTATTGTATTTCGCCTCGCTTAATTTATCAATTTATTTAGTTCAGTTTGTTTATGTCCAAACAAAAAAGGAGTCTTCATGTCGCGTTATAGGGGGCCTCGTTTCAAAAAAATACGTCGTCTTGGGGCTTTACCAGGTCTAACTAGTAAAGGGCCTAGAGCCGGAAGCGATTTTAGAAACCAATCGCGCTCTGGGAAAAAATCTCAATATCGTATTCGTTTAGAAGAAAAACAAAAATTGCGTTTTCATTATGGTCTTACAGAACGACAATTACTAAAATATGTTTGTATAGCCGGAAAAGCCAAGGGGTCAACAGGTCGGGTTTTACTACAATTACTTGAGATGCGTTTGGATAACATCCTTTTCCGATTGGGTATGGCTTCGACTATTCCCCAAGCCCGCCAATTAGTTAACCATAGACATATTTTAGTTAATGACCGTATAGTAGATATACCAAGTTATCGCTGCAAATCACACGATATTATTACGGCGAGCCATGCTCAAAAATCTAGAGATATGATTCAAAGTTATCTTAATTCATCTCCTCATGAGGAAGTTCCAAAACATTTGACTCTTCACCCATTCCAATATAAAGGATTAGTCAATCAAATAATCGAGAGTAAATCGATTGGTTTGAAAATAAATGAATTGCTAGTCGTAGAATATTATTCTCGGCAAACTTAAACCTAACTCAACTAAGAAGAGGTTTGGACAACTTTATTACTCCTACCCCCTTTCCTTCCCATAAAAAAAGTAACTAAAAAAGGACGCAGGATAAAGTACTTATCCTTATCTAGGGAATAGCAATAGCAAATCGATATCAAAATTACCGAGGGTTCGAGTTCTACCTTTTTGAATTTGAGTATGTGTTGTTCTTTGATACATTGTGTTCATTAAGATTGGTAAATTAGTTGAGGGTACGGAAAGAGAGGGATTCGAACCCTCGGTAAACAAAAGCCTACATAGCAGTTCCAATGCTACGCCTTGAACCACTCAGCCATCTCTCCTACGTAATGATTATGCCCCATCAACCAAATCAATAGCGAGCCACTTTTATTTTTACTTTACTTGATCCTTCAAAAATCCCGGGCAATCAATTCGAAAAAAAGAAAGTATGAAAAAACAAAAAGAGGAAAGATATCGATTTTTTAGATATCCATTTATGTTATCTAGTGCTCCCATCCTTTTCGGATATTTTGACACGAATTCAATCAATCGTAAGGAATCAACTAATCGGTCTATCTATTTTGTTTTTTTCTTCAATTTCGAGATGAGATGGGAATCAGACTAGGACCTCTTCATTCTTATACTAGTCGACTAGATTTGTATGAAATCGAAACTATTTCTTATTATTTTATTTAATTCCGGTCAAAAAGAAAGAATTTAAGGAAGAGGAGTTTTCAAATTTTTAAAATTCTGTTTTTATGTTATTTCGTAGTGTCCAATTCCTTTGTTTGTGGGGAATCATTTTCTTACGAAAGGTAATGAAAAGAATTTGAGAGTGGATTGCTATCTATGACTAAATCGAGTATAAATGGAAATTTTTTTGATAAAACCTTTTCAATTGTAGCCAATATCTTATTACGAATAATTCCGACAACTTCAGGAGAAAAGGAGGCATTTACCTATTACAGAGATGGTGTGATTTGATCATTAGTTTACATATCTTTTCGATCTCAATTTTATTTACCGCCTTCAGTCTTATAAGACTGACGCATGATTTCGGACTCGAAAAAAAAATGAAATAAATCTACGCTTTTTGAAGGTGAGGTTTGTAAAAAAAAACAATTCCTTCTGTCGTGTATCCCCGATTAATGCAGCCTCAAGATGCTTGAATTGTCGATTCTAGTAGTGAGCCAGAGGTTCAAACTTATGAATCTGTATTGCGGTGCGAGTCAACCCTCATCCATTAGAATCAATAGACAGTATAGGAGAAGAAGCACTACACCTAGAAATCAACAATACGCAGACTTTGACTTTGGTCGAAATTATCGCCTTCCTTATCGAGATCGAAACTAAAATGGTTG